CACAGAAGAAGAGAGAAAAGAAGGAAAAAGAAACGAGAAGGACAAAAAAGAAGAGAACAAAAGAAAGGAGAAAGCACGCATAGAAATAGCAGAAGCTTGGGATACGATCCCGTTTGCGCAAGTAATAAGAGGTTTAATGTTAATAACTCAATCGACTCTTAGAAAATATATTCTATTACCTTCATTAATAATAGCTAAAAACATTGTCCGTATGGTACTATTGCAATTTCCTGAATGGTCTGAAGATTTAAAGGAATGGAATAGAGAAATACATATTAAATGCACCTATAATGGTGTTCAATTATCAGAAAGAGAATTTCCAAAAAATTGGTTACTAGACGGCATTCAGATAAAAATCTTATTTCCTTTCTGTCTAAAACCTTGGCACGGGTATAAACTAAGGTATTCTTATCTAGATCGAATCAAAAAGAAAGGTCAAAAGAATGATTTTTGTTTTTTAACAGTTTGGGGAATGGAAACTGAACTTCCTTTTGGTTCTCCTCGAAAAAGGCCCTCCTTTTTTGAACCTATTTTAAAGAAACTCGAAAAAAAACTTGGAAATTTCAAAAATAAAATAAAAGAAATCTCAAAAATAAATAAAATTCTATTGATATTTAGTAGATTGAAAGAAGTAGATAAATCAAGAGAAACTAAAAAAGAAAAAGATTCTATAACAGATAATCAAATAATTAATGAATCAATGGATCAAATTAAATCTAGAAATTGGACAAATTTTTTACTAACAGAAAAAAAAATGAATGGTCTAACTGATAGAACAAGTATAATTAGAAAAAAAATAGACAGAATTACAAAAGAAAAAAAGAAAGTGACTCCCGGAATAAATGTTAGTACTAATAAAAATAGTTGTAATGCTAAAAGATTCGAATTAACAAAAATTATTTGGCAAATATTAAAACGACGTAGTGCTCGAATAATCCGTAAATTTGATTTTTTTATAAAATTTTTCATTGAAAAAATATATATAGATATCCTTCTATCTATCATTAATATTCCCAAAATACATACAAAACTTTTTCTTGAATCAATAAAAACTATTATTGATAAACCTATTTCCAATATTAATACTAAAAAAAATAACGAAAAAAGTAATAAAACCAATCAAAATACAATTAACTTTATTTCAACTATACAAAAATCCTTTTATAATATTTATAATATTAGTAATAATAATTCACAGAATTTTGATGAATTATCCTCCTTCTCACAAGCATATGTATTTTACAAATTATCAAAAGCCCAAGCCCCCAATTTGTTTAATATTCTTGAATATCGCGGAACATCTTTTTTTCTTAAAACTTCAATAAACAATAATTTTGGCAGACAAGGAATAATTGATTCTAAATTAAAAGATAAGAAACTTACGAACTCGAAAAAAAATCAATGGAAAGGCTGGTTAAGAGGTTATTATCAATATCATTTATCTCAGATTAAATGGTCTAAATTAATAGCACAAAAATGGCGAAATAGCACAAAAAAATGTCGTACAATTCGAGATAAAAATTTAAACAAAGCAGATTCATATGAAAAAGAACAATTGAGTTATTATAAAAAACAAAGTGATTACGAAGTATATTTATTACCAAATCAGAAAGATAATTTTCAAAAATACTATAGATATAATCTTTTATCTTATAGATCTATTAATTATGAAAAGAGGGAGGACCTCTCTATTTATAGATCACCATTCCAAGCAAATAAAACTCAAAATAATTTTTCTAATTACAATACACAAAAAAGAAACAAATTTGCTAGATTAGCCTATATCCCTATCAATAATTTTCTAGGAAAAAGTGCTAGTATATATATGGAAAAAAATATGGATAGAAAATATTTTGATTGGAAAATTATCAATTTTTGTTTTCAAAAAAAAATAGATATTGAAACTTGGGTCAAGGTCAATACCAATAGGAACCAAAATACTAAGACCGAGGATCCAAATTATCAAATAATTGATAAAATTGATAAAAAAGATCTTTTTTATTTTATGATTCATCAAGATAAAGAAAGCAATTCATCCAATAAAAAAAAAAAATGGGATTGGATGGGAATGAATACAGAAATACTAAGTCATCCTGTATCAAATCTAGAACTTTGGTTCTTTCCAGAATTTTTCCTATTTTATAATGCATATAAAATTAAACCCTGGTTTATACCAAGCAAATTCCTTTTTTTGAATTTGAATATAAATGAAAATATTAGTGAAACTCAAAACCTGAATAGAAAACAAAAAGGAATTATACCGTCAAACGAAAAAAAATATTTTGAATTCAAGAATAAAAAAGAAAAAGAATTTGCAAATCAAAGAGCTCTTCGATCAACTATGCAAAACCAAGAAAGTCTTGTATCTGTTCTATTAAACCAAGAAAACGATATTGCGGAAACTTATTCAGAATCAGACATGAAAAAACTACAAAAGAAAAAACAATACAAGAGCAATACAGAAGCCGAACTTGATTTCTTCCTCAAAAGATATTTACTTTTTCAATTAAGATGGGATGGTGCTTTGAATCAAAGAATGATCAATAATATCAAAGTATATTGTCTCCTGCTTAGACTGAGAAATCCAAAAAAAATAGCCCTATCCTCTATTCAAAGGAGAGAAATGAATCTTGATATAATGCTGATTAAAAAGAATTTAACTCTTACAGAATTGATGAAAAGGGGAAGATTGATTATCGAACCTCTTCGTCTGTCTGTAAAAAAATCAGGCCAGTTTATTATGCACCAAACCATAAATATTTCATTAGTTCATAAGAGTAGACATCGTATTAATCAAAGATACCAAGAGAAAATATATGCCGATAAGGAGGATTTTGATAAATCCATTCGAAGCCATCTAACTAGAAATAATAATTCTTATTTGTTTTTCCCTGAAAATATTTTAGCGCATCGACGTCGTAGAGAATTGAGAATTCTAATTTGTTTCCATTCAAAGAATAGTCAAGATATCGATAAAAATAGAATAGTTTGGAATGGGAATAATTTAAAAAGTTCTAGTCAATTTTTGAATGAAAATAACGATCTTGATAGACATCAATTAATTAAATTAAAATTACTTCTTTGGCCCAATTATCGATTAGAAGATTTAGCTTGTATGAATCGCTATTGGTTTGATACAAATAACGGAAGTCGTTTCAGTCTGTTAAGGATACGTATGTATCCCGCAATTGAAAAGTAATTAATGAAACTTTATATAGTACCATATCTGATATATGAAAGCAAACAAATGCACATATAACTTGTCTTACATTTTAGTCTAATATATGATACTAATTTAATGTAATGAGGTATCCATTATTTCTAAAAACGAATCAAGAAAATCTTCTTAATTTTAAGATTTAAACAATTTTCTTTTGAAAATGCAAAATAGACTATTGTTTTGTATACCTATTCGAATGCCAGTTTAATTGGATCGATTCTTTATTATTTAATAAAATTAGATATAGAATTCCATAAAAAATAAATTTCTTATGTATACCACTAAATCACATTATTATTACTGATCAGTAAAATTCATATTTGTAAAAAAAGGGGATTTTTTTATGGTAAAAAATTCAGTCATTTCAGTGATTTCACAAAAAGAAAAAGAAGAAAATCCGGGGTCTGTGGAATTCCAAGTATTCTGTTTTACTAATAAAATACGAAAGCTTACTTCCCATTTGGAATTGAACAAAAAAGACTATTTATCTCAGAGAGGTCTGCGGAAAATTTTGGGAAAGCGCCAACGACTGCTAGCTTATTTATCAAAAAAAAATAGAGTACGTTATAAAGAATTAATAGGTCAGTTGAATATTCGAGAGATAAAAACGCGTTAATTTAAAAAATGATTTTACTTTTGATGACCCTCTTTTGATTTTCAGCAATTCATGGAAGAATGAATCGGGAAAAAACCTATGACTGCACCAGTTACAAGAAAGGACCTCATGATAGTTAATATGGGTCCTCACCACCCATCAATGCATGGTGTTCTTCGACTTATCCTTACTCTAGATGGTGAAGATGTTATCGACTGTGAACCAATATTGGGTTATTTACATAGAGGGATGGAAAAAATTGCAGAAAATCGAACAATTATACAATATTTACCTTATGTAACACGTTGGGATTATTTAGCTACTATGTTTACAGAAGCAATAACTGTAAATGCACCAGAGCGATTGGGAAATATTCAAATCCCTAAAAGAGCTAGCTATATCAGAGTAATTATGTTGGAGTTGAGTCGTATAGCTTCTCATTTGTTATGGCTTGGACCCTTTATGGCAGATATTGGTGCACAGACTCCCTTCTTCTATATTTTTCGAGAACGAGAATTAATATATGATCTATTCGAAGCTGCCACCGGTATGCGAATGATGCATAATTATTTTCGTATTGGAGGAATAGCCGCCGATCTACCTCATGGCTGGATAGATAAATGTTTGGATTTTTGCGATTATTTTTTAAGGGAGGTTGCTGAATATAAAAAGCTCATTACGCGGAATCCTATTTTTTTAGAACGAGTTGAAGGGGTAGGCGTTGTTAGTGAAGAGGAAGCAATAAATTGGGGTTTATCAGGACCAATGTTACGAGCTTCCGGAATACAATGGGATCTTCGTAAGATTGATAATTATGAGTGTTATGACGAATTTGACTGGGAAGTCCAATGGCAAAAAGAGGGGGATTCATTAGCTCGTTATTTAGTACGAATCAGTGAAATGACAGAGTCTATAAAAATTATTCAACAGGCTCTGGAAGGAATTCCAGGAGGGCCCTATGAGAATTTAGAAACCCGGCGCTTTGCTGGAGTCAGAAATACCGAATGGAATGATTTTGAATACCGCTTCATTAGTAAAAAACCTTCTCCTACTTTTGAATTGTCAAAGCAAGAACTTTATGTAAGAGTCGAAGCCCCAAAAGGAGAATTGGGGGTTTTTATGATAGGAGATCAGAATGTTTTTCCTTGGAGATGGAAAATTAGACCACCTGGTTTTGTCAATTTGCAAATTCTTCCTCAATTAGTTAAAAGAATGAAATTGGCTGATATTATGACAATACTAGGTAGCATCGATATCATTATGGGAGAAGTTGATCGTTGAAATGATAATTAATACAAGAGAAGTAGAAGCTATCAATTCTTTTTCTAGGTTGGAATTCTTAAAAGAAATCTATGGTATCATATGGCTGTTTGTCCCTATTTTAACTACTGTATTAGGAATTACAATAGGTGTACTCGTAATTGTTTGGTTAGAAAGAGAAATATCTGCCGGGATACAACAACGTATTGGCCCTGAATATGCGGGCCCTTTGGGTATTCTTCAAGCTCTAGCGGATGGGACAAAATTGCTTTTTAAAGAGAATCTTCTTCCATCTAGAGGAAATATTAGTTTATTCAGTATTGGCCCCTCCCTAGCTGTCATATCCATTTTGTTAAGTTATTCAGTAATTCCTTTTGGTTATCATCTTGTTCTAGCCGATCTCAGTATAGGTGTTTTTTTATGGATTGCTATTTCAAGTATTGCTCCCATTGGACTTCTTATGTCAGGATATGGATCAAATAATAAATATTCCTTTTTAGGTGGTCTGCGAGCTGCTGCTCAATCAATTAGTTATGAAATACCATTAACTCTATGTGTGTTATCAATATCTCTACGTGTGATTCGTTAAAACATAAACTTTCTCTTATTTCGTTTTTCATTTCTAGGAAAAAAGTTAAATGAACTAAACCAGATAGTTATATGAGTGAAAGAAAACAGCTTAAAAATTCGCAGTAAAAGTGGAGTCTCATTGCCTATGTACAAGAGTTAAATGAAAAGAAAACAAAAGTCTATACTGTTTACCCCAAGCTTGATTCATTAGTCATCGTGGCTTGAAGCGGGTTTAAAATAAAAGATCCAATTCTAGAATTCTAGAAAATTTTTACTATCTATTCCCATAGTTGTATTACTATAAGAATAATAGAGGATTGAGCAAAAAAGAGTGGATGATTAGGAACACCAAGATACAAAAAGGATTAGTAATGTAAATAATGCAAATTATCCAACCGAATATTTCGACATCAAGAAAATCAAATTGGGGCTTTAAGTTAGTAGAAACGACCAAGTAGTACTCCCCATGATTTCGATCCAGAGTATGCTCCTATCCCCGATTAAGTAAATAACTATTAAGAACGAAGTAATCTTTTACCCTTTTTTACGTCTCCCCTTTTATGAGAAAGGAGAATAGGAACAAAAAAAATAGAAAGACTGGAAAATAGAATAGAAAACAAAGACAGCTTTTTTATTTTCTATCATAGAACTTTAAAGAATTCGAATTCTTATCCGGATTCATGAACGAATGTCTAATTTTTGTAATCAAAAATCATAGGTTGAAATTTCTATTAATCTATTAATAAAAATTGCTAAAAAAAAATATTTTATTCAAGGATTAAGTTATTACTCAACAAAGAACAATTGAATGGTTAAAAAAAAGATGAGATCAATTCCGAAGCACGGTTTATTAGAATTATTAGAAATATATTCTCTAGCAGACAGAATTTCATTGGTCTAATTCGGGACCTTACAATAAATATATTTTTAGTTTGTTTATCTATTGTACAAACATATTAAGATTAATAAAGAATATCGAACAGGTTTTTAGATTTATCTGTGACCCTCGAGGAGCCGTATGAGATGAAAATCTCATGTACGGTTCTGTAATAGAGATGGTAACAGTGATGTTATCACCGACTATGATTATCTAACAGTTCAAGTACAGTTGATATAGTTGAAGCGCAATCAAAATATGGTTTTTGGGGGTGGAATTTGTGGCGTCAACCTATAGGATTTTTCGTTTTTCTAATTTCTTCGCTAGCGGAATGTGAGAGATTACCCTTTGATTTACCAGAAGCAGAAGAAGAATTAGTAGCAGGTTATCAAACCGAATATTCAGGTATCAAATTTGGTTTATTTTACGTTGCTTCATATTTAAATTTACTAGTTTCGTCATTATTTGTAACAGTTCTTTACTTGGGCGGTTGGAATCTTTCTATTCCGTACATATTTATTCCTGAATTTTTTGAAGTAAATAAAGCAAGAAAAATAAAAATAGTTGGAGCTATAATTGGTATCTTTATTACATTAGCTAAAACTTTTTTATTTTTGTTCCTTTCTATCACAACAAGATGGACTCTACCAAGGCTGAGAATGGACCAACTATTAAATCTTGGATGGAAATTTCTTTTACCTATTTCTCTCGGTAATCTATTATTAACAACTTCTTCCCAACTTCTTTCGCTATAAAAAATAGTGATATTTTATATTTACCATTTGTCTCAAACAAGAGAAAGAAACAAATAGAAAATTTCTATAGACATTTACGATATGTTCCCTATGGTAACTGGGTTCATGAATTATGGTCAACAAACAGTACGAGCTGCAAGGTACATTGGTCAAGGTTTCATGATTACCTTATCTCACGCGAATCGTTTACCTGTAACCATTCAATACCCTTATGAGAAATTAA